ACTGGCATAACATCTACGATTGGATTCAAAAAAGCATAGGCTTCGGGCAATTTGCCGAAGAAAAAACTACTCGAATAAAGGGGCGAATTAATACAGATCAAACTAACGATATTAAGCATAACAGACATTTTGTTCTTGGAGATAATTGCATTTTGGTTGCATTTTTGATATAAGGAAAAAGAAAGAAAGTAAATAAGGTAGACAAAAAATCCTTCTTTTTCTTTGAATACATACAACCAAAAATCCTCCAATTCTCAAAGGAGAATAGAAGAAACGATACTTTCATACAATATCTTAATTGAATTCTATGTAATGATCAATAAATTCAGTTGAATTCTGTATCTATATGTATCAAAATTCGAATAGCGGTCTATTCTATTATTCTATAGATATAGAAGATCTATAGATATGGAATCTTTCTAGATATTTATTTGGGCTGGAGTTGACAAACAACCAATAACAATATTATTGTTTCTTAGTGTCAATTAGCAATTGAAATGGGGCGTGGCCAAGTGGTAAGGCAACGGGTTTTGGTCCCGCCATTCGGAGGTTCGAATCCTTCCGTCCCAGCACGGATCCATTTCTCCATTATTCCCATATAAACCCTATCATAATATAACATAATCTAAAAAGGAAGTGGGGGGGGTGGATAGCAGTTAATCTATATTACTTTAAACAGCTGTGTCTGTTCGAATTTCATTAACAAATGATCAAGTCCCATATTCTATAGTATAGTAGATATAAAACATCTATAACAAACAACAAATAGTGACAACAGTTCCGTCTATCTGATAGATAGGAGAAATCTTACCTATTTTTTGTTCGATTTTGATTTTCGTAATCTGATTAAAAGAATCAAAATGCAAATATTAACTTACATTATTTTTTTATACATCTCATGAAAAAAAAGGATTTTTTTCTTCTTATCTTATTTCTTTCTTCGTTTCTTTGATCTATTTCAAATCTTTATTTAAAATTAGTGATGAGTCACTTCAAAAAGAAAGACCGATCTTCCTATAAAGATCAAAGGCGGTGCTTATTGTCCAATTTTCTTCAAACCCAACCCAATCAAACTAAAATAAATTCAAAAATGATGTTTAATTTAATTTTAATATAGTTAATTTCATTTAGAAATATAGAAATATTTTTTTTAATAAAAAATATTTTTAATGATTCCCTATACGTGGAATCTTTGAAAAAGTAGGAAATCGTTTAATTTATCTTATTAAGTCACTTGAAGATGCAGATTCCAAAACTTATTCGTTTATATATTATTTCCATATATATATATTATAGATATAGATTTCTTTTTTCTTTCTATTATCTATTTTATATATATTCTATTAGTCTGTTAAATATGTTAAAAATGTTGTCTTGCTAGGATTTTTTCAGAAAAATATTGTTTCTATGTATTATATATTCATATATAGAAGAAAAAGTGTAGATTGCGATGTCTATGGACAGCTGAACCGATGACTATTCATGATTCCGTAATTGAATCAATTCCATACCGGTTCCAAATTAGAGGAATGTTATGGTAAAACTTCGTTTGAAACGATGTGGTAGAAAGCAACGTGCGACTTGAAGGACACAACCCGTTGTGGATTTTTACATCCACCATTTTCGATTTGTCTAGAAATGAGGTGCTCTTGGCTCGACATTGTTTGTTCTGTTACACTTGAACCCTTCGTTTTTTGTCGGGTTGTAAATAGTTCATGATGGAGCTCGAACCGAAAGTATTAATTCATTTCTCAGGGGCAAGGATCTAGGGTTAATGCCAATCAACTGGAACAACTTCGTAAATATATGGACAATCGAAAGGATCCAATTCGAGCAAGTTTCCAATTCAAAAGCAAAACTTGTTGAAATTGATCCAAATTTTGCGATTCAACGTGTATCATACTAGAATCAACCGTCCATAGGATTCTTTGATAGAAAGAAATCAAATAAATATAAATAAAGGGTATGTTGCTGCCACTTTGAAAAGATTAAGAAACACCGAAGTAATGTCTAAACCCAATGATTCAAAATAGGAATAAAGGGTTTAAAAACAAGGAAACACCCTTTTAGTTGTTAATTCTTTCGATAGTCTCAATAACTGGATTCGACTAAAGAATCCAAATAGAATTTGAATTTGAAATAGTTTAACCGGTATAAACGAAAGGGAGTAAAGACTACTCAATAAATGAAATTCACTAAAGATTTTTCTTTGAGCTATTTGAGAGTTATCCGACTTGAGTTATGAGTACGAGCGGTTTCTTTTTCATTTTTCAGGAAGAAAAAAGACTGGAATCGTAGTCTAATTGATTTTATAGGCCCGTTTGTTATTTAATTTATTCGAATTGGATACATAGACAAAACTTCGAATTAAGTCATTTTTTCTCGAGCCGTACGAGGCGAAAACTTCCTATACGGTTCCAGGGGGGGTATTGTTCATCTATATCTATCCCAATGAGCCGTCTATCGAATCGTTGCAATTGATGTTCGATCCCGAAGAGAA